CATTTCCGTACCAACGCAAGATATGCTTATTGGACTTTACGTATTAACGAGCGGAAATCGTCGAGGTATTTGTGCAAACAGGTATAATCCGTGTAATTACACAAATTCTCAAAATGAAAAAATTCGCGATAATAACTATAAGTATATGAAAAAAAAAGAACCTTTTTTTTGTAATTCCTATGATGCAATTGGAGCTTATCGACAGAAAAGAATAAATTTCGATAGTCCTTTTTGGCTCCGGTGGCGAATAGATCAATGCATTATGTCTTCAAGAGAAGTTCCTATCGAAGTTCACTATGAATCTTTGGGTACCTATTATGAGATTTATGGGCATTATTTAGTAATAAGAAGTATAAAAAAAGAAATTCGTTGTATATACATTCGAACCACTGTTGGTCATATTTCTTTTTATCGAGAAATCGAAGAGGCTATACAAGGTTTTTGTCGGGCCTATTCATATGGTATCTAATCATATAGATGGTTGGTGTTGGTATCTAAGCTAGGTAAATTTCTGATACTGGTTTAAATTCTGGTCTTCTCGATTCAACTAGGATCTTTTCAATACGTGAATAAAGATAAAGAAAAGGAAGTTTTCCAATCATTCACTCAAATCCATTGTCGAACCGAATGCCACTGAGTGGAATATGGAGGTACTTATGGCAGAACGGGCCAATCTAGTCTTTCACAATAACGTGATAGGTGGAACTGCCATTAAACGACTTATTAGCAGGTTAATAGATCATTTCGGAATGGCATATACATCACACATCCTGGATCAAGTAAAAACTCTAGGGTTCCGGCAAGCTACTGCTACATCTATTTCATTAGGAATTGATGATCTTTTAACAATACCTTCTAAAGGATGGCTAGTCCAAGATGCTGAACAACAAAGTTTAATTTTGGAAAAACATAACCATTATGGGAATGTCCATGCGGTAGAAAAATTACGCCAATCCATTGAAATATGGTATGCTACAAGCGAATATTTGCGACAAGAAATGAATCCTAATTTTAGGATGACTGACCCTCTTAATCCAGTCCATATAATGTCTTTTTCAGGAGCTCGAGGAAATGCATCTCAAGTGCACCAATTAGTAGGAATGAGGGGATTAATGTCAGATCCACAAGGACAAATGATTGAGTTACCCATTCAAAGCAATTTACGCGAAGGACTGTCTTTAACAGAATATATCATTTCTTGCTACGGAGCCCGCAAAGGGGTTGTCGATACTGCTGTACGAACATCAGATGCTGGATATCTTACACGTAGACTTGTTGAAGTGGTTCAACACATTGTTGTACGTCGAACAGATTGCGGTACCATTCGAGGGATTTCTGTGAATACCCGAAATGGAATGATGCCAGAAAGAATTTTGATACAAACATTAATTGGTCGTGTATTAGCAGACGATATATATATAGGTTCACGATGCATTGTCGTTCGAAATCAAGATATTGGAATTGGACTTATCAATCGATTCATAACTTTTAAAACACAACCAATATTTATTCGAACCCCCTTTACCTGTAGGAATACGTCTTGGATCTGCCGATTGTGTTATGGCCGGAGTCCGATTCATGGGGACCTGGTAGAATTGGGAGAAGCTGTCGGTATTATAGCTGGTCAATCTATTGGAGAACCGGGCACTCAACTAACATTAAGAACTTTTCATACTGGTGGAGTATTCACAGGGGGTACTGCAGAATATGTGCGAGCCCCCTCGAATGGAAAAATAAAATTTAACGAGGATTTAGTTCACCCTACACGCACACGTCATGGATATCCTGCTTTTCTATGTAATATAGACTTGTATGTAACTATTGAAAGTGACGATATTATACATAACGTGATTATTCCACCAAAAAGTTTTCTATTAGTTCAAAATGATCAATATGTAAAATCAGAACAAGTTATTGCTGAGATTCGCGCGGGAACATCTACTTTTAATTTGAAAGAAAAGGTTCGAAAACATATTTATTCTGATTCCGAAGGGGAAATGCATTGGAGTACCGATGTATACCATGCATCCGAATTTATGTATAGTAATGTACATATCTTACCAAAAACAAGTCATTTATGGATATTATCAGGAAAGTCGTCCAGGTCTGATGCAATCCATTTTTTACTTCGCAAGGATCAAGATCAAATTCACAGTAATTCTCTTTCTACCACAAAAACAAATATTTCTAATCTTTCAGTAAGTAATGATGAAGTAAAAAATAAATTATTTAATTTCAATACTTTTGGTACAAAAGAAAGGAGGATTACCAATTATTCAATATTTAATCAAATCCTATGTATGGATCATCGTCATTTGATGTATCCTGCTATTTTTCACGATACTTTTTCTTTTTTGGCAAAAAGGCGAAGAAATAGATTTCTTATTCCATTTCCATTCCAATCGATTCAAGAACGAAAGAACGAACTAACGCCCCCTTCTGGTGTCTCGATTGAAATACCTATCAATGGTATTTTTCATAGAAATAGTATTTTTGCTTATTTCGATGATCCTCAATACAGAAGACAGAGTTCAGGAATTACTAAATATAGAACTATAGGAATTCAGTCCATTTTTCAAAAAGAAGATTTAATTGAATATCGAGGAATCAAAGAATTAAAGCCAAAATATCAAATAAAAGTAGATCGATTTTTTTTTATTCCCGAAGAAGTGCATATTTTACCCGAATCTTCTTCTATAATGGTACGAAATAATAGTCTCGTTGGAATAGGAACACCAATCACTTTAAATATAAGAAGTCGAGTAAGAGGATTGGTCCGATTGGAAAAGAAAAAAAAAAAAATGGAATTAAAAATATTTTCTGGAAATATCCATTTTCCCGGAGAGATGGATAAGATATCCCGACCCAGTGCCATCTTGATACCACCCAGAACGGTAAAAAAAAAAAGGAAGGAATCAAAAAAACTGAATAATTGGACCTATGTCCAATGGATCACAACTACCAAGAAAAAGTATTTTGTTTTGGTTAGACCTGTAATTCTATATGAAATACCAGACAGTATCAATTTTGTAAAACTTTTTCCCCAAGATCTGTTCCAGGAAAAGGATAATCTGGAACTAAAAGTTATCAATTATATTCTTTATGGAAATGGAAAATCCATTCGGGGAATTTCCGACACAAGGATTCAATTAGTTCGGACTTGTTTAGTCTTGAATTGGGCTCAAGACAAAAGAAGTTCTTCCATTGAAGAGGCCCTCGCTTCCTTTGTTGAAGTAAGTACAAATGGTTTGATTGAGTACTTCCTAAGAATTTACTTAGTGAAATCTCATACTTCATATATCCGAAAAAGGAATGACCCATCTGGTTTAGGATTGATCTCGGATTCGGATCGGATCAATATCAATCCCTTTTTATCTATTAATTCCAAGACAAAAATTCAACAATCACTTAGCCAAAATCACGGAACTATTCGTATGTTGTTGAATAGAAATAAGGAATGCCGATCTTTGATAATTTTGTCATCATCTAATTGTTTTCAAATGAAACCTTTCAACAACGTAAAAGATCCTAATGGGATAAAAAAGGATCCTATAATTGCAATTAAGAATTCGTTAGGCCCTGTAGGAATAGCCCTTCAAATTGCAAATTTTTATTCATTTTCTCGTTTAATAACTCATAATCAGATCTCAATAACTAAAAATTTGCAACTTGACAAATTAAAGGAAACCTTTCAAGTAATTAAATATTATTTAATGGACGAAAACGAGACAATTTTTAAACCCGATCTATACAGTAACATCGTTTTAAATCCATTCCATTTGAATTGGTATTTTCTCCATCATAATTTTTGTGAAAAAACTTTGACAATAATTAGTCTTGGACAATTTATTTGTGAAAATATATGTATAGCTCAAACGAAAAATGGACCACATTTAAAACTAAAATCGGGTCAAGTTCTAAGTGTTCAAAAGGATTCTGTAATAATAAGATCGGCTAAGCCTTATTTGGCGACTCCAGGAGCAACCATTCATGGCCATTATGGAGAAATCCTTTATGAAGGAGATATATTAGTTACATTTATATATGAAAAATCGAGATCCGGTGATATAACACAAGGTCTTCCAAAAGTGGAACAGATATTAGAAATACGTTCGATTGATTCAATATCGATGAATCTAGAAAAAAGAATTGATGCTTGGAACGAATGTGTAACAAGAATTCTCGGCATTCCCTGGGGATTCTTGATTGGTGCTGAGCTAACTATAGCGCAAAGTCGTATTTCTTTAGTTAATAAAATCCAAAAAGTTTATCGATCCCAGGGAGTACACATCCATAATCGACATATAGAAATTATTGTGCGTCAAATAACATCCAAAGTATTGGTTTCAGAAGATGGAATGTCTAATGTATTTTTACCTGGCGAACTAATTGGATTATTGCGAGCCGAACGAACGGGGCGTGCCTTGGAAGAAGCAATTTGTTACCGAGCTTTATTATTGGGAATAACAAAAACATCTCTTAATACTCAAAGTTTCATATCCGAAGCGAGTTTTCAAGAAACTGCTAGAGTTTTAGCAAAAGCCGCTCTTCGGGGTCGTATCGATTGGTTGAAAGGTCTTAAAGAGAATGTTGTTTTAGGGGGAATGATCCCCGTTGGTACCGGGTTCAAAAGAATAATGCACCGTTCGCGGTCAGGGCAACAGAACAAGATTACCTTGGAAAAAAAAAAGAATTTATTCGAAGTAGAAATTAGAAATCTTTTGTTCCATCACAGAAAATTATTTGATTTTTTTCATTTCAAAGAATTTATGTGATACATTCGAAATCTAGGATTTAATTCTTCCTATAAAGAAGATTAGATTCATCCCTTTAAAATTAAAAGCAGTCATTTGATTTCTTAATAAAGTAAGTATAATAAATATTAAATATAATAAAAATGAATGGCTTGATTATGTATTAACAGACAATCTTCAATAAAAGAGAAGGTTCCATCGGAACAATTATTTATTTCTATTTCAGGATACCAGGTCTCTTTTTTTTCAATTTTTTAAAAAAAAATGTGGGGATAAATGACAAAAAGATATTGGAACATAACTTTTGAAGAGATGATGGAAGCAGGAGTTCATTTTGGCCACGATACCAGGAAATGGAATCCTCGAATGGCACCTTATATATCCACAAAGCATAAGGGTATTCATATTATAAATCTTACTCAAACTGCTCGTTTTTTATCAGAAGCTTGTGATTTGGTTTTTGATGCAGCAAGCAGAGGAAAACAATTCTTAATTGTTGGTACAAAAAAAAAAGCAGCCGATTTAGTAAAACGGGCTGCAATAAGAGCTCGATGTCATTATGTTAATAAAAAATGGCTGGGCGGTATGTTAACGAATTGGTATACTACAGAAACAAGACTTCGTAAGTTCAGGGACTTGAGAACGGAGCAAAGGACGGGTAAACTCACCTCTCTTCCAAAAAGAGATGCCGCTACGTTGAAGAGACAATTATCTCATTTGGAAACATATCTGGGTGGCATAAAATATATGACGGGGTTACCCGATCTTGTAATAATCGTTGATCAGCAAGAAGAATATACGGCTCTTAGAGAATGTATCACTTTGGGAATTCCAACAATTTGTTTAATCGATACAAATTGTGACCCCGATCTCGCAGATATTTCGATTCCAGCTAATGATGATGCTATAGCTTCAATCCGATTAATTCTTAACAAATTAGTATTTGCAATTAGTGAGGGTCGTTCTAGCTATATACAAAATTTTTGATTAATAATTAATAATAAGATTAAGAAATTTTTAGACTTGGTGTGGTGGGGGGGTTCATAGATTTCTGGAATCGATTATTATATTATTATTATACAATTAAAAAATTGTGCAAAAAGAACAAACAGAAATATTATGGTATGAGTAGGTATTCCAAATAGAAAATGAAAGTAAAAAAGTAAACGGTTGAATCAAAATAATTCCCTTTCAAGTTATATTTTTTTATTTTAGAGGGCAGGGCAATATGAATGTTCTATTAGGTTCCATCAACACATTAAACAGATTATATGATATATCTGCTGTGGAAGTAGGTCAACATCTCTATTGGCAAATAGGGGATTTTGAAGTGCATGCTCAAGTACTTATTACCTCTTGGGTTGTAATTGCTATCTTATTAGTTTCAACCATTGTAGTTGTTCGAAATCCGCAAACTATTCCCACTTCCGGTCAAAATTTCTTTGAATATGTCCTTGAATTCATTCGAGACGTGAGCAAAACTCAGATTGGAGAAGAATATGGTCCGTGGGTTCCATTTATTGGAACTCTGTTTCTATTTATTTTTGTTTCCAATTGGTCAGGGGCTCTTTTACCTTGGAAAATTATAAAGTTACCTCACGGAGAGTTAGCTGCACCCACTAATGATATAAATACTACTGTTGCATTAGCTTTACTTACGTCAGTAGCATATTTCTATGCGGGTATTTCAAAAAAAGGATTGGCTTATTTTGGTAAATACATCCAACCAACTCCAATCCTTTTACCGATTAACATCTTAGAAGATTTCACAAAACCCTTATCGCTTAGTTTTCGACTTTTCGGAAATATATTAGCTGATGAATTAGTAGTTGTTGTTCTTGTTTCGTTAGTACCTTTAGTAGTTCCTATACCTGTTATGTTCCTTGGATTATTTACAAGTGGTATTCAAGCTCTTATTTTTGCTACTTTAGCTGCGGCTTATATAGGTGAATCCATGGAAGGGCATCATTGACGAGTTATCGAAATAGTATTTTTTGAGTTTAGACCTCCACAAAGTAGGTGCGGCTCACGATAATCTACTTTTTGAATTAAAATTAAAAATAATCAAAAGTATTATCCACCCCCCCAAAAAAACAAAGATGCAATTGCAATAAGGATAAGGTATAAATAAAATACCTATACGATTTAGTGTAATGTATGTACTATAATAATAAAAGAAAGGGTAGGGGAGTCAAAGTAGATGTATATATAATCTAATCGATATAAGACAACTCTTTCCTTTTTTGTAGGTTTCAAAGAATAATTCTCGAATCCGATTCAATATAAGACACAACTAATTGGTTTACGGTATGGAAGAAACACATGTATATGTCATATTAGATCTTCACTAGTTATATATGAATATATATCTAAATTTGTCCTGCTATTACTCTAAATTTATATGGGGATTCAAAAAACAAAGCCCTTCGGTTTCATCTGTTGTAATTGTGAATTGAATATGGAATGACTAAAAAAATGAAATAAAGAACGAAGAATTTAAAGAAAGGTTCTTATAAGAATTTAAGATAAGAACATAAATTGTATGTATTCACAAAAAACTACATGGGTAGAAAAGAAAAAAGAAATATCGAAGTAATTTGGATAGTTCAATAAATATTATTATATTATTTCAGTTTGTAATTTCAATTACACTTTGACTAGATAAAGATAAATATGAAGAATGAAATAATAAAGTCATAATTTCTTGGTTGATTATATTATTAACTATTTCTTTTCTTTATTTTATTTGGAATAGGAGAAACTTATCATGAATCCGCTAATTTCTGCTGCGTCTGTTATTGCTGCTGGGTTGGCCGTCGGGCTTGCTTCCATTGGACCTGGAGTTGGTCAAGGCACAGCTGCAGGGCAAGCTGTAGAAGGGATTGCGCGACAACCGGAAGCAGAGGACAAAATAAGGGGTACTTTATTACTTAGTCTGGCTTTTATGGAAGCTTTAACTATTTATGGGTTGGTTGTAGCATTAGCGCTTTTATTTGCGAATCCCTTTGTTTAATCTTTTAAAAATAGAAAGATAAAAATACATGTTCTTTTTTCCGTGGACTTTCTTTACTGCTCTTGCTTTTTTTTCAAATTATATTAAGATCTCACTCCTATAATTTTTTCTTCATAACACGGGGGAAGGACGGATTTATGGGTGAGGGATCAACATACTGATTCGCCTTCTTCCCCCCTTTTTTTTAGTCCAATGAACCTTCCCCTTTTTTAATTTAGAAAGTTTTTATAAAGTGTTGAAAACAACTAGAGATTTTTCAATTGACATAAGAACTAGTATCTAATTCTAATAAGTATCATTCTTATGGGGAATCTTACAATTGACTAACCAATTCAAAATATAGAATATATTTATGAATTATTAATAAATATATTCTATAATTCTCTAATATATATATAATATTCTTCTTACTTACTTATATGAATATTCTTACTAATCGTAATTATTAGTAAGAATATTCATATAAGTACGAAATGCAAATTTTATTATTTTTTATTATAATTTCTTTATTATAATATAAATAAATATAAAATATATACAATAAAATATCATAAAAATAAAAAACTAATAAAAAAAAATAGGAATCGTAGCAAGAAAATTAGTCTATCCATAAGAGGAGATGCGATCATATGAAAAATATAACCGATTCTTTTCTTTGCTTGAGTTACTGGCCATCCGCCGGAAGTTTCGGGTTTGATACCGATATTTTAGCAACAAATCTAATAAATCTAAGTGTAGTTCTAGGTGTATTAATTTTTTTTGGAAAGGGAGTGTGTGCGAGTTGTTTATTTCAAAGAATAGATTGGATCCAACCAACTGCACTTTTTTCGTTATAACTAGGAAAATGTGCATAATCCCGCGAATGACTTCTTAATAAATTAAGAAAAAAATAGTTAAGAACCATAGCATTTCGTGATTCATTGGTAAATCTACTTTGATTCTCTATAAACCAAGAATTTTGGAACATTACCATGGTTAAAGCTACCGAGTTTGAAGTTTAGACGCAGTGTAGTATGCTTTCTACCACTATGTTAATACGGAAATGGTTTCAAAAAATGCAATTGTTGGAATTTTTTCGATATAGAACACTCATGTCGATAAAATGGCTTGAATTAAATTTGCGATGAAAAATTGGAAAAACGGGTGTTTAACACCTCCTTTTATACAATGCGGAATCGATGACCTACGTATAAATGAATCAGAATTCTTTGGACTTGAAGAAAAAAAAACAGCTTTGCTGACAATTATTTATTTGGTCAGAAGAGTCCTCCAAATATTTCTGTCTTGTATTGGTAATTTCAAGATTTTTAGACATAGAAATACAGAAAAGAGGATAGGCTCATTCCATAATTAAAGATAGGAAAATTTCCTATACGGAATTGAGTTTGAGAGCCAAATGAATTGAAAGATTCATGTTTGGTTCGGGAAGAGATCATAGACATTTTGAAATGAATGGAAAGAGAATCTACTTTCATTAAGTGATTTATTAGATAATCGAAAACAGAGAATCTTGAGAACTATTCGAAATTCAGAAGAACTACGGGAAGGAGCCATAGAACAGCTGGAAAAAGCCCGGGCCCGCTTAAGGAAAGTAGAAACCGAAGCAGATCGGTTTCGAGTGAATGGTTATTCTGAGATAGAACGAGAAAAATTGAATTTAATTAATTCAATTAATACAACTTTGGAACAATTAGAAAATTACAAAAATGAAACCATTCAGTTTGAACAACAAAAGGCAATTCATCAAGTCCAACAGCGAGTTTTACAACAAGCGTTACAGGGAGCTCTTGGAACTTTGAATAGTAGCTTAAACAACGAGTTACATTTACGTACCATCAGTGCTAATATTGGTATGTTTGGGGCAATGAAAGACAAAAATAACTGATTAGTCGTTCTACTATAATCTAGAATATAGGCATTATTTTTTTTTGTTCTAAAAAGAAGCAAATTAAGAAATATTCATGGTAACCATTCGTGCAGATGAAATTAGTAAAATTATCCGTGAACGTATTGAGCAATATAATACCGAAGTAAAAATTGTAAATACAGGTACTGTACTTCAAGTAGGCGATGGCATTGCTCGTGTTTATGGTCTTGATGAAGTAATGGCAGGTGAATTAGTAGAATTTGAAGAGGGTACTGTAGGCATTGCTTTGAATTTGGAATCCAAAAATGTTGGTGTTGTATTAATGGGTGATGGTTTGCTGATACAAGAGGGAAGTTCGGTAAAAGC